CTTTTGCAATATTTCAAATAATGTAAATATACACAAATTTGGAAGGGATAAAATATTAGTAGGGGCTTTCCTGTTTCCGGGGGGTTTGCAGGAATGACAGAGCTCCTTTTAGTATAGGGGGGTAGGGGGGTTTGACGCGTAGAAGCCGGGGGTCATAATGATAGGAACGTTCCTAGATTTTTTTGACTATTATGCTTTTGATATCAATTATGCAATTCATTTGTTAATATTTTACAATAATTCACCATATTTTTTGCAGTCGAGTTTTAAATGTTCAACCTTGTCAACAAGGTCTGTATGCCCTGTGAAAAGCAAATGAAAAGGAAAAAAAAAAGGGAACCAGCTGCCCATTAGAAAGAACGCCCGGCTTGGTGGGTAACGAGGAGTATGTACTCCACCATTAACCAATGTCAGGGCCAGTGAAAGTGTGAGAGACGAGAAACTAAATGGCCTTGAGATGTAGAGCCAAATGCCAGGAATAGTTCAAGAAGTGAAACCCCCACGATTGTTCTTTCCGGGTTCTTTCACGGTCCGTTAACAGTTAGAAATCAGTTGATGATCGGCTCTTGATCCATTAAATAACAATTGAAGAAAGGATGAAGATAGCTTGGGAATAGTTGTGGCACATTTGTGGCAAATACGTCAATCATAGGCGAATGTAATGCGGCTGTGATCGTGCGGTAAATACAATGGAAATGCATGGTAGAGACGTACTAGGCAAATATGGTTTAAGCCAGTTATAGGGATAATACATGGATGTTGTCAGGATTTTTTTGGGACTTTTTGGAAGTGCTTGGCAGTATTTTGGCAGACTCCGGCGACGCTCATTTTTCGTGTGTTGTGTGAACGCTTGGCGAGCGCTTGTGTGCCGCTGCAATGCGCTCGCAATCGGCCATCAACGGGCATGCAACGCGCATGCAACGCGCATGCAACGCGCATGCAACGCGCATGCAACGCGCATGCAACGCGCATGCAACGCGCATGCAACGCGCATGCGGTACGGCGGACCTCGGCAGAGAATAGTTTAGTTTAGAATCCTGGCTTTGGGAGCCAGGGGCGGGGGTTAGAGTCCCCTTTCTCTGAGCACAAGGAAGGATTTTAACCTTCGGCCTCCGGTTTACAAGACCGGCGCTCTTGCAATTGAGCTTCTCATGCATTGTCATTTTAAGACTTTGTTTTCTAGTCACCCTGCTGCTGGCGCTATTACAAGAAAAAGGGAAAAGTAAATAAAAGACGCGATTTGACCAATAATAATAAATGGGTGTTCTACAGGTATTCCTCCAATTCAGGTTAATACCATTACGTCTGCTACGAGGAGTCAAAAGAGAAATTGGGTGAAAGGTCGGAATGTAAGACTTCGTTGTTTAGAAGTGTGGAGGATGGGGACCAGAAATAGAACTAGAATGGAGGCTAATAGAGCTAGTACTCCTCCCAGTTTATTTGGGATTGAGCGTAAAATGGCGTAAGCAAATAGGAAGTATCATTCGGGTTTAATATGAGGGGGCGTAACTAGCGGGTTGGCGGGGGTGAAGTTGTCGGGGTCTCCTAGCAGATTTGGCGAAAAGAGTGCTAAAGAGATTAGGGCCACTAGTAATGCCGCAAAGCCTAGGAGGTCTTTGTAAGAGAAATAAGGGTGAAACGACACCTTGTCAGAGTCTGAGTTGAGCCCTGTTGGGTTATTGGACCCTGTTTCGTGAAGGAAAATTAGGTGAACGACTGTTGCGGCGGCAATTACGAATGGGAGAAGAAAATGGAAGGCGAAGAATCGGGTGAGTGTGGCGTTGTCTACTGAGAAACCCCCTCAAATTCATTGGACAAGGGCGTTGCCAATGTAGGGGACGGCAGACAGGAGATTAGTAATTACAGTAGCCCCTCAGAATGATATTTGTCCTCAGGGAAGGACATACCCCACGAAGGCTGTTATTATAACAAGCAGGAGGAGGATCACACCAACGTTTCATGTTTCCTTGTACAAATAGGACCCATAATAGAGCCCCCGTCCGATGTGTAAGTAAATACAGATGAAGAAAAAAGAAGCACCGTTTGCGTGTATATTTCGGATTAATCAGCCGTAATTAACATCTCGGCAGATATGTGCAACTGATGAAAAGGCTGTGGCGATGTCAGATGTGTAGTGTATAGCAAGGAAAAGGCCGGTAATGATTTGGGCGGCCAGACAGAGCCCAAGGAGTGACCCAAAGTTTCATCAAACTGAAATGTTTGAGGGGGCTGGAAGGTCCACTAGAGCGTCGTTTGCGATTTTTAATAGAGGGTGGGTTTTTCGAAGGTTGGCCATTAAGTTCTTGTAGTTGAATACAACAGTGGTTTTTCAAGTCACAGGTCCTGGTTAAAATCCTGGCAGGAATTATGGTTTTCATGACTTATCTATTATTAATTGGGTTGGTGTTGGGTTTAGCTGCAGTTGCTTCAAACCCCTCGCCTTACTTTGCTGCTTTAGGCCTTGTTACAGTAGCAGGTATAAGCTGTGGCATTCTAGTAGGCTATGGGGGGTCTTTTTTATCCTTAATTTTGTTTTTAATTTATTTGGGAGGAATACTGGTTGTTTTTGCATACTCGGCAGCTTTGGCTTCAGAACCCTACCCCGAAGGGTGGGGGAGCTGGCCCGTTTCTACACTTATACTAGTTTATGTGCTTTTAGTAGTATGTGTTTCTGTCTTTTTTTCTTCGGGCTGGTTTGAAGGGTCTTGGGTAACTGTTGATGAGTTTAGTGAATTCACGTTGTTTCGAGGGGACTCTGGGGGTGTAGCTTTGATGTACTCTTCAGGCGGCGGCATGCTAATATTAGGGGGGTGGGTCTTGTTGTTAACTCTGTTTGTTGTATTAGAATTAACTCGTGGGCTTAGTCGGGGTACTTTACGAGCAGTTAGACAACAATAATAAGGATTGTTAGAACCATAGTAAAGAAAAACATTAAAAAATAGGTTTTAATTACTCCTTGTTGAAGGTTGCTAGTTGAGGAAATTAGAGGTAAATTAACAGATGCTGTTATTTTAGGCCCAGTTTTTTCTAACCAGGTCTGATCAATTGTTTGATTGGCAATTAGTTGACCTAGCACCAGGTTGGCTTTGGGGATAAACCGATGTACTACTGCTGGGAAATAACCTAGTATGTTTGAGAAATGATGGGTGGTAGAGAGAGGTTTTGTTTTGAATTGTTGTGAGGTGAGGGATGCTAATTCTAGGGCCGTTAGTAGCCCAATAATTGTTACAGAGAGAGCAGCTAGTTTAAGGGTAAAAGGCATGGTTATAATTATGGGTTTTAGAGGGGTAATATTAGCTGTAATTAGAAGTCCCGCTAAAATGCTTCCCCAGGCAAGTCGCTTAAGGGGGTTTATAACTGTAGGGTTGTTTTCGTTAATAGGGGATATTGAGCAGAAACGGGGGTGGCCTATGGAGACAAAGAACACCACACGAAGGCTATAAACTGCTGTGAAGGACGTAGCCAAAAGGGTTAAGACCAGGGCTCAGGCGTTTAGGTAAGATGTATTTAGGGCTTCAATAATGGCGTCTTTAGAAAAGAAGCCTGCTAAAAAGGGGGTTCCGGTTAAAGCCAGACTCCCAATGGTTAAACAGGAAGAGGTAAGTGGGACCAACTTATGGAGTCCCCCCATTTTACGAATGTCCTGCTCGTCGTTTAGGCTGTGGATAATGGAGCCAGAGCATAAGAAAAGTATTGCTTTGAAGAAGGCATGGGTGCAGATATGAAGGAAGGCCAGTTGAGGCTGATTTAAGCCAATAGTGACCATTATTAAGCCTAGTTGACTTGATGTTGAGAATGCAACAATTTTTTTAATGTCGTTTTGAGTGAGAGCACATGTTGCTGTGAAAACTGTAGTGAGGGCTCCTAGACAAAGGCAGACTGATAGAATTAATGGGTTGTCTTCTATTAAAGGGCTGAGTCGGACTAGAAGAAAAATGCCTGCAACCACCATGGTGCTGGAATGAAGTAGGGCAGAGACCGGTGTAGGGCCCTCTATGGCTGATGGGAGCCAGGGGTGGAGCCCAAATTGTGCGGATTTCCCGGTTGCGGCTAAGACAATCCCGAGTAGTGGTAGAGTTAGGTCGTGGCCCTCGGCCGCAGAAAACAGGTGCTGTATTTCTCAGGAGTTGAGATTAACTGCTATTCATGCTATGGCCAGAATCAGTCCAATATCTCCAACCCGGTTATACACTACGGCCTGGAGGGCCGCGGTGTTGGCGTCTGCTCGTCCGAATCATCAGCCAATTAGTAGGAAAGATATAATGCCGACACCCTCTCAACCAATAAAAAGCTGAAACATGTTATTGGCCGTGACGAGAATAATCATAGCAATAAGAAAAATAAGAAGGTATTTAAAAAATCGGTTTATGTTAGGGTCACTGTGTATATACCAGGATGCGAACTCTAGGATAGACCAAGTGACGTAGAGTGCCACCGGGGTAAATACAATAGAGTATAGGTCAAATTTAAAACTAATATTAATATTGAATATTAATGTATTTATTCACTCCCAGTTTGTTACAATAGCCTCTACCCCTTCATTGAGGAAAATAAATAGGGGCATTAGGCTCACAAAAAAGGCTATTTTAACTGCGGTTTTTACGCTTTTTTTAGCCCACTGACTTCCTGTGGGACTTGGGTTTAGTGTTCCTAGGACGGGGAGGATAAGAATTAGAAAGATTGTTAAAAGGCTTGAGGATAAGATTATAGTTGTAAAGTGCATAGCTGCTACTTGGAGTTGCACCAAGAGTTTTTGGTTCCTAAGACCAACGGATGAGCTGTTATCCTTTAGAAGCTATCCGAGTGAGCTTTGGATTTTAACCAAAGAGACCAGAATTAGCAGTTCTTGTTGCCACGGAGGCCTCTCTCGGTGGATGAAGAGATTTTAACTCTTGTTTCTAGAATCACAATCTAGCGTTTTAGTTAAAAACTACACCTACAAAGTGTTCAACCCCAGATTAGGGCTGGTTTTAGGATTAATAAGAGGAGGGGTAGAAGATGAAGTGCTATTAAAAGGTGTTCTCGTGTGTGGGTGGGTTCAATTGCTATGAGTGGGTTGGTGATGGGGCCTCGCTGGGTCGTTAGGAATATATGAAGTGAGTAGCTAGCAGTAATTAGGGTCCCAGCTCCGGTTAAGAGAAGGGTCCAGTTAGATCAGTTGAATAGTGATGTGATAATTATGAGTTCTCCCATGAGGTTGGGTAAAGGGGGAAGAGCCAGATTAGCAAGAGTGAGTAAAAATCATCATGTGGCTAAGAGAGGTAGTACTACTTGTAAGCCTCGGGCTAGTAGTATTGTTCGACTGTGTGTGCGTTCGTAGTTTGTGTTAGCTAGGCAGAAGAGGGCAGAAGAAGTTAACCCGTGGGCAATTATAAGAATTAATGACCCCGTGAATCCTCATGGGGTTTGAATTAAAATGCCTGCTGCTACAAGGCCCATGTGGCTGATGGAGGAATAAGCGATAAGGGATTTAAGGTCAGTTTGTCGAAGACAGATTGATCCTGTCATTACCACACCCCACAGGGCAAGAATAATAAAAGGATAACTGAGTTGCTTTGTTAAAGGGTCAAGAATAATAATAATTCGCATCATTCCGTAGCCGCCCAGCTTCAAAAGAACTGCTGCGAGGATTATTGATCCGGCAATGGGTGCTTCGACATGGGCTTTTGGGAGCCAGAGGTGGGCGCCGTATAGTGGCATTTTAACTAAGAATGCGAGCAAGCAGCCCACCCACCAGAGCTTGCTTGCTTCCGTATGTAGTTGAAGAGGTGGCAAGAATTGAGTAGTTAAGAAGGATAGGGATCCTGTTGAGCTCTGGAGCAACAGGAGTGCCACTAATAAAGGAAGGGAGCCGGCTAAAGTGTAAAATAAAAAATAAATGCCAGCGCTAAGTCGCTCCGTCTGGTTACCTCAGCGTGTGATAATAATCAGAGTAGGGATTAGAGTTGCTTCAAATATGACGTAAAACATAATTATTTCGGTCGCTCCGAATGCTAAAATTAGAAAGATTTGGAGAGAAACAAGTAGGGAAATATATGTTCGTTGCCGATTAACAGGCTCCTCCGCCATATGTTTCTGGCTTGCGAGAATTATAAGAGGGAGAAGTCAACAAGTTAAAACAAGAAGGGGGGTGGATAGTGGGTCGGTTGCAATAAAAGTGTTTAGGGAAGATCACCCCGCTTCTATTGGAAGGCAGAGTCAGGAGAGGCTGACTAAGGCAATTGCTATGCTGTGGGCTAGTGCTGATGCTCACAGGTGTGTGGAGGAAGATAATCACACCAGGGGTAGAAGCATTACAGTTGGGGTTAATACTATTAACATCGGAGGAGGCTTAGGTTTTTTAAGCGGTCGGTGCCGTGGGTTCGAGATATAGCAACTAATAGGGCCAGGCCTGCACTTGCTTCACATGCAGAGAAGGCAAGTAAGATTATAGGCCCTGCTGAAAGTACAGTTGAGGCTAAAATTAGTCCTCAAAGGCACATTGATATAAAGAGAATCAGTATTATAGCTTCTAAGCAAAGTAAAGCCGACAAGAGATGCTTTCGGTAAAAAATAAGGCCTAAGAAGCTCATGAAGTAGGACGACGAGAAGGCATAGTGTGTCAAGGTCATTAGGTAGTTATGGACTTGAACCATAGGTTTTTGAGCCGAAATCAAATGTTTTTATTAAACTAAATACCTACTCTGCCCACTCTAAACCCCCTTGAAGCCACTCATAGATTAGGCCAAGGGTTAGTAGTGTAAGAATGGCAGATGCTCAGAAGAAAGTTATTAAAGGGGAGGAGAGCTGATCACCTCAAGGAAGAGGGAGTAGTAGAGCGATTTCTAAGTCAAAGAGAAGGAAGAGAATGGCAACTAAGAAAAAACGAATGGAGAAGGGCAAGCGAGCGGACCCAACCGGATCAAACCCGCACTCATACGGTGAGAGCTTTTCGTAGTCAGGGGTTATTTGTGGTAGAAAGAATGAGACAGTTGCGAGCACGGATGCGAGAACTAACGAAATAAAAAGGGTTGCTATCACTAGGTTCATTATCTTTCCTTGGGCTTTAACCAAGACTAAGTGATTGGAAGTCACTTGTACTTTTTAATACTAGAAAGATACGAGCCTCATCAGTAGATGGAGATATATAAGAAAAGCCACACTACGTCGACGAAATGTCAATATCATGCTGCAGCTTCAAACCCAAAATGGTGTTCTGATGTAAAGTGAAATTGGACTTGGCGTAGGAGGCAAACTGCTAAAAATGTGGAACCAATAATGACATGGAGGCCATGGAAGCCTGTTGCTACAAAAAAGGTGGAGCCATAGACCCCGTCCGCGATGGTAAAGGGGGCTTCATAATATTCTATTGCCTGAAGAAAGGTGAAATAAAAACCTAAAAGAATTGTTAGTGTAAGGGATTGAATAGCTTGCTTTCGGTTTCCCTCCATAATGCTATGATGGGCTCAGGTAACTGTTACGCCGGAGGCAAGGAGAACTGCGGTGTTAAGAAGCGGGACTTCAAATGGGTCTAAGGTTGTAATTCCTATAGGGGGTCAGCACCCCCCTAGTTCAGGGGTGGGGGCTAAACTTGAGTGATAGAATGCTCAAAAAAAGCCTAGAAAAAAGAATACTTCAGAAGTGATAAAGAGGATTATTCCGTATCGCAGCCCCTTTTGAACAGGGGGTGTGTGGTGGCCTTGAAAGGTCCCTTCTCGGATGATGTCCCGTCATCATTGGTACATGGTTAATAAGAGAAGGACTAGTCCTAGGGTTATCAGAACTAGGGAGTTGAAGTGCATTCAGATTGCTGTTCCGGAGGTAAGCAAGAGGGCGGCAACTGCACCTGTAAGGGGTCAAGGGCTTGGGTCGACTATGTGGTATGCATGTGCTTGATGGGGCATTAGACGTTTTCTTGTAGATAAAGGCTTAGTAATAGTACAAATACGTAGGCCTGAATTATTGCGACGGCGATCTCCAGAAGGGTTAGTAAAAAGAGTAAGACAGAAGTTATGATTGCAACTGAGGGTATTATAGGGAAGAGAACAAAAGCCGCTGTTGCGATCAGTTGAATTAGAAGATGCCCAGCTGTTAAATTTGCAGTGAGCCGAACCCCAAGGGCTAGTGGGCGAATGAAAAGACTAATTGTCTCGATTACAATTAAGACTGGAATTAGTGCTGTGGGCGTTCCTTCGGGAAGAAGATGTCCAAGGGCATGTGTGGGCTGGTTTCGCATCCCGATAATCACGGTTGCTAACCAAAGGGGGACTGCGAAAGCCATATTTAATGAAAGCTGAGTTGTTGGAGTGAAGGTGTATGGTAGAAGCCCTAATATATTTAAGGTAATTAGAAATAGTATCAGAGATATAAGAAGTGCAGCCCACTTGTGACCGCCCAGGCTTATTGGCTGGAAGATTTGTTTAACAAATCAGTTTATAAACACAGCTTGAAGGGTAATTAAGCGATTATTTAGCCATCGAGCGCCTGGTTGGAAGAAGAGAATTCATGGCAGTGTTAAGGCAAGTCCGATTAGAGGCACTCCTAAAAGTGTAGGGCTCATAAATTGATCAAAAAGGCTTAGAGTCATGGTCAGGTTCAGGTTTCGGATTTTGATTTTTTTACACTTTGTAGTGTGGGGTCATTAGGGAAGTAGTGGGCTAAGACTTTAGGGGGAATAACGACTAGAAAGACTAGTCATGAGAATAGTAAAATAGCAAATCAAGGTGCAGGGTTTAATTGAGGCATGTCACCAGGGGTGGGCGGGAGTCACCAATTTTTAGCTTAAAAGGCTAATGCTATTCCCTTCTAGCTTCCTGATGAGGCATCTTGAAGTATAACAAATGATCAGTTTTCGAAGTGTTCTAAAGGAACGGCTTCAACAACAATAGGCATAAAGCTGTGGTTAGCACCACAAATTTCTGAACACTGCCCATAAAACACACCAGGGCGAGAGGTAATAAAGGCTGTTTGATTTAGTCGGCCTGGGACAGCGTCCATTTTCACTCCGAGGCTGGGGACTGCTCAGGAGTGCAGCACATCTTCAGCGGAGACTAAAACCCGAATAGGTGATTCAACTGGAATAACCATGCGGTGGTCCGTCTCAAGTAGCCGGAATTGCCCGGGGGAAAGGTCTTGGGTTGGGATCATATATGAGTCAAAACCTAAATCCTCATAGTCGGTGTACTCATAGCTTCAGTACCACTGGTGGCCTATAGCTTTAATTGTTAGGTGGGGGTCATTAATTTCGTCCATGAGATAAAGAATTCGAAGGGAGGGTAGGGCAATCAGGATAAGAATAATCGCCGGGAGGAGTGTTCAAATAATTTCAATTTCTTGTGAATCTAAAATGAATTTGTTTGTTAGCTTTGTAGTGACTATAGCTACAATAATATAAAGCACAAGAGTGCTAATAAGAAAGACAATTATTAATGCGTGGTCATGAAAGTGGAGAAGTTCTTCTATTACGGGTGAAGCTGCATCTTGAAAACCTAGTTGAGACGGATGTGCCATAAGCAAGATACATGGGGGTTTAACCCATAACTTTGCCTTGACAAGGCAGTGTTATATTTTAACTAGAATCTTATTATTAAGGAGAAGAAAGTGACAGAGCGGTTATGTGGCTGGCTTGAAACCAGTTTATGGGGGTTCGACTCCTTCCTTTCTCGGTTAGAATTTAGGTTGTTGAACTTGAACGAATGCAGGTTCTTCGAATGTGTGATAGGGGGGAGGGCACCCGTGCAGCCATTCTACGTTTGTGGATGTGAGCTCTACAGAGAGGACTTCACGTTTAGCCGCAAACGCTTCTCAGAGAATGAATAGGAATATAATTACAGCAATAAGTGAAATAAGGGAGCCTAAGGAGGAGATAGTGTTCCATAGTGTGTAAGCGTCTGGGTAGTCTGAATACCGTCGTGGTATTCCTGCCAGGCCTAAGAAGTGCTGAGGGAAGAAGGTTAAATTTACACCTACAAACATTACCCCGAAGTGGATTTTTGTTCATGTGCTGTGAAGAGTATAGCCTGAAAATAAAGGAAATCAGTGTACAAATGCACCCATAATAGCGAACACTGCTCCTATAGAAAGCACATAATGGAAGTGGGCTACTACGTAGTATGTATCATGAAGTATAATATCTAAGGATGAGTTGGCCAGGACAATGCCTGTTAGGCCACCCACTGTAAAGAGGAAAATAAAGCCAAGGGCCCATAATAGTGGGGTTTCTCATTTAATTGAGCCCCCATGCAAAGTAGCTAACCAGCTAAATACCTTAACCCCTGTTGGAATTGCAATAATTATTGTTGCAGATGTAAAATAGGCTCGGGTATCAACGTCCATTCCGACGGTGAATATGTGATGGGCCCATACAATAAAGCCTAGGAGGCCAATTGCTATTATGGCTCAGACCATTCCTATATACCCAAAAGGCTCCTTTTTTCCTGAGTAATAAGCCACAATGTGGGAGATTATTCCGAAACCGGGAAGAATTAAAATGTAAACTTCAGGGTGGCCAAAGAACCAGAATAAATGCTGGTAGAGAATAGGGTCTCCTCCTCCTGCAGGGTCGAAGAAGGTTGTATTTAGGTTACGGTCTGTTAGGAGTATAGTAATTCCTGCAGCAAGAACAGGTAGAGAGAGTAGAAGTAGAACAGCAGTAATCAGTACAGCTCAGACAAATAAGGGGGTCTGATATTGAGAGATAGCTGGGGGTTTCATGTTAATAATTGTTGTGATAAAGTTGATAGCGCCTAAAATGGAAGAAATACCTGCTAGGTGAAGGGAGAAGATGGTTAGGTCGACGGATGCGCCAGCATGTGCTAGATTCCCGGATAAGGGAGGGTATACGGTCCACCCTGTTCCTGCACCAGCTTCCACGCCAGAGGAAGCTAGCAGAAGAAGAAATGAAGGGGGTAGTAATCAGAAGCTTATATTATTTATCCGAGGGAAGGCTATATCTGGGGCCCCAATCATTAACGGGATAAGTCAGTTACCAAAACCCCCAATCATAATTGGCATTACTATAAAGAAAATTATTACGAAGGCATGTGCAGTTACAATTACGTTGTAAATCTGGTCATCACCTAAAAGAGACCCGGGTTGACTTAATTCTGCCCGAATAAGCAGGCTTAAAGCAGTGCCCACTATGCCTGCCCAAGCACCGAAGATTAGATAGAGGGTGCCGATATCTTTGTGATTAGTTGAGAAGAATCAACGTGTGATTGCCACAGGTAAGGTGGCTGAGAACTAAGCGGTGGATTGTAGCCCCATGGACAGAGGTTTAATTCCTCTTCTTACCAGCTCCGAGGTGTTACCACGTAAGATTGCAAATCTTAAGTAGCAGGTTGACCCCTGCCGGGGCTTTCCCCCGCCTTTTTGCCCGGCAGGCGGGGGAAAGGGTAGATAAATGCTCGCTGGCTTGGGCGCTTAGCTGTTAACTAAGAAGTTGTAGGATCGAGGCCTACTTATCTAGGAAGGCTTTAGCTTAATTAAAGTGTCTGTTTTGCATACAGAAGATGTGGGTTAGTGTCCCGTAAGTCTTACAGAGGCTAAGAGATTTTCACTCTTGTTTAGGGCTTTGAAGGCCCTTGGTCTTAATACTATCCTAAGCCTCTAAAACAGAGAAAGAGTTATTGATAAGATGGCAGGAGAAATTGGCAGGAGGAGAATAGAGAAGCAGGTCGATATTGCTAGTGGGAGTGAGACCTGTTTTGTTCCGAGGCGTCATGGTGCCGTTCCTGCTAGGTTATTAGGAGAGGTGGTGAATGTAAGGCAATAACAAATGCGCAGGTAAAAGAATAGACTTAGTAGTGCAGAGAGGGCGGCTAAGGTGGCAACTAGTCCTAGTTCTTGTTTAGTGAGTTCTTGAATGATTAGTCACTTTGGTAAGAACCCTGAAAGAGGGGGCAGCCCACCGAGAGACAGGAGTATCAAGGGTGCTAAGGCGGTGATGGAGGGGGTTTTAGCCCATGATATCGCGAGGCTATTTATGTCAGTTGATTTAAGGAGGTTAAATGTCAAAAAGGCAGAAGATGTTATAACAATGTACATTAATAGGGCAAGGGCTGTAAGAGGCGTGGAAAATTGTATAACAATTATTATTCAGCCCAAGTGGGCAATTGAAGAATATGCGAGAATTTTTCGTAGCTGGGTGTGATTTAAGCCGCCTCACCCGCCGACTAGCATGGAAAGAAGTCCTAAAGAGGTAATTAAAGCAGGGGTGTCTGGAAAGACCTGGATAAGGAGAGCGAAAGGTGCAAGTTTTTGTCAGGTAGACAATACTAGGCCTGTTATTAGATCTAAACCTTGGACTACTTCAGGAAGTCAGGCGTGGACAGGGGCCAAGCCTAGTTTAAGTGACAGGGCAATTGTGACCATGACGGTTGGAAAGGGGTGGGTAATGTGTTGAATATCTCATTGGCCCGAAAGCCAGGCGTTAGTTGAGCTGGCAAATAAGATTGTAGCAGCAGCGGCTGATTGAATTAAAAAGTATTTGGTTGTGGCCTCAACAGCGCGGGGGTGATGATGCTGGGCTATGAGGGGGAGAATAGCGAGTGTATTTATTTCAAGGCCCATCCATGCCAGCAGTCAGTGTGAGCTGGCAAATGTTACTGTGGTACCAAGGCCCAGGCCTATTAGTAGAGTTGAAAGGACATAGGGATTCATTAGCAAAGGAAGGACTTTAACCAACATGTTTGGGGTATGGGCCCAAAAGCTTATATTAGCTGACTTTACTAGGAAGTGGTGTAGTGGAAGCACTAAGAGTTTTGATCTCTTCAGGTAGGGTTCGAACCCCTTCTTTCTAAGGAGATGGAGGGGCTTTAACCCTCATAATTCACTCTATCAAAGTGACCCTTTTTCAGGCACATTTCCTGATTAGAACTGAGGAGGAAGACCGTTGAATGAAATTGGAAGCGAAAGATGTCAAATAACTAGGGCTAAAGTCAAGGGGAGAAAGTTTTTTCAGATTAGGTGTATTAATTGGTCATAACGGAAGCGTGGGTATGATGCACGAACCCATAAAAATATAATTGACAAAAGGGTGGCTTTAAATATTAATAAAACTGCGGTCAGCTCTGGAAGGCCGTGATAGGTCGAGGATCCCAAAAACAGTACTGCTGAAAGGGTATTTATTAGTAAAATGTTGCCATACTCTGCTAGAAAAAAAAGGGCAAAGGGTCCTCCTGCATATTCAACGTTAAACCCAGAGACTAGTTCAGACTCTCCCTCTGTTAAATCAAAAGGGGCCCGGTTAGTTTCAGCTAGGGTAGAGATGTACCATATGGCTGCAAGGGGTCATGCTGGTAATAATAACCACGTAGCTTCTTGTGCAGTACTAAAGGTTTGTAATGTAAAACCTCCTGTAAAAACGATGGTGTTAAGGAGGATAAGGCCGAGGCTTACTTCATAAGAAATGGTTTGGGCCACTGCACGGAGGGCTCCGATCAAGGCATATTTTGAATTTGAGGCTCAGCCTGAGCCAAGAATTGAGTAAACCGCTAGGCTGGATAGTGCTAGAATAAACAAAATTCCTAAATTAAGATCTGCAACCGGAAAGGGTATAGGGAGAGGGGCTCACAGGGTTAAAGCCAGGGTGAGGGCTATAATAGGCGTAATGAGAAATAGGGCGGGGGAGGCGGTGGAGGGTCGGACTGGCTCTTTAGTAAATAGTTTTAACCCATCAGCGAAGGGTTGTAAGAGGCCGTAAGGGCCTACAACATTGGGGCCTTTACGAAGCTGTATATAGCTTAGTACTTTCCGTTCAACGAGGGTTAGTAGTGCCACGGCTAGTAGAACGAAGATTATAACGATCAGCGGGTTTATGATGTAGTTTAAGATTTTTGAGAGCATAGTTAAGGAGAGGAGTTGAACCTCTGTGGAAAGGGCTTAGGTCTTTTGCAATGTCCGGGCTCTGCCACCTTAACATGTCATTTTCTATGACTTAAGATATAATCTCTTGTCTTATTTAGTTTTCTTCATAAGGTGAGATTGAGGCATGGTTTTCAATGGGCCTCCTCTCTTCGGTCCTTTCGTACTAGAAGGGAGTACGTCATAGATAGAAACTGACCTGGATTACTCCGGTCTGAACTCAGATCACGTAGGACTTTAATTGTTGAACAAACAAACCCTTAATAGCGGCTACACCATTAGGATGTCCTGATCCAACATCGAGGTCGTAAACCCTCTTGTCGATATGGGCTCTAAAAGAGGATTGCGCTGTTATCCCTGGGGTAACTCGGTCCGTAGATCGGCTAGGCCGGATCATAAAGGTCAGATGTTCTGTTACTTAGAGAGGAAGCTCTTGGTTATAAGAATAGGTTTTCTCTATCCTCGTGGGAGTTTTTTATTATCCCGCGGTCGCCCCAACCAAAGACACGAAAACAGTAGCCAATTTGTTTGAGTCATTTATTATTGTCCTTGACATGGTCTGCTTGTGATCTAAAGCTCCACAGGGTCTTCTCGTCTTATGTTCTTATCTCCGCTTCTGCACGGAGAGATCAATTTCATTGACTAGGAGGAGGAGACAGTTAAGCCCTCGTTGTGCCATTCATACAGGCCCTCATTTAAAAGGCAAGTGATTGCGCTACCTTTGCACGGTCAAAATACCGCGGCCGTTAAACTATTAGTCACAGGGCAGGCGGGACCTCTTATTTTATTTTTACAAGAGGCGATGTTTTTGGTAAACAGGCGAGGCTTGTTATATTTGCCGAGTTCCTTCTCTTCCTTTTTGTCTTTCCTAGTGAGCACACCGGTGTGGGGGTAACGGTGGTCGTGTGGGATTTTTCTTGTTCTCTTTTTTATCCGACTTACCCTCTTTGATTGGGGCCGTTAAAATTCGGTGGTTTGTCCGTTCCGATTTACACGTGTGCAAGGAGAAGTTCATGACTTCTTATTACTCATACTAGCATAATTTCTTTCATAAAATATGAAATAGCTCGTTAATTTAAGGGGCTTCAAATTAGGTTATCAGAATTGTAGGTGAATTTTATGCTTAAGCTTTAACGCTATTAATTAGGGTGGCTGCTTTTAGGCCCACCTGGACATTGACCTTTTGCATTATGATTCTTAGCCTCCTAGTAAAGTTGTATCTTCCATCAAATAGGCTGTACCCTCTTTGATTAACTCTTTTGGTTTCTAGCCATTTATGTTAAGTAGAACTAAACTTAAATCTAGAAAACTAAAAGGCTGAACTTCTATCCATTTCACGAGCAACCAGCTATAACTTGGTTCGATAGGTCTGTCACCTCTACTTGAAGATCTTCCCACTCTTTTGCCACAGAGAGGGGTTGGCCCTATTACATAGGCTGTCTTGAAGTAGCTCACCAAGTTTCGGGGTTTCAAACTACAGTTCTTTTTGCTTGATTAAACTGGCTAATTCATGATGCAAAAGGTACAAGTACTAATCTCTGCTTTTTACTCCTTAACTGATTTATTTCACTTCTCTTTCAGCTTTCCCTTACGGTACTTTGTCTATAGCTCCTTGGTCCTTTTCTGTCTCCCATACTAAAGAGGAAAAATGATTTAATTGATGTTTTAGCGTTTTTAATTACTAGTAAGAATTGGTTTTTAACTAAGGCTTAGGGCTAGCTTTTTAGGATCAGGGTAATCCGATTTGCACGGATGTCTTCTCGGTGTAAGGGAGATGCTTTTCTTTCTTAGCTATACTCTGATTTAACCAAGTGCACCTTCCGGTACACTTACCATGTTACGACTTGCCTCCCCTTTATTCCTTAAAGGATTTATTTATGTTTTAAACTGGACTCGGGGAGAGTGACGGGCGGTGTGTGCGCGCTTCAGGGCCAGTTTCAGCAGAACTCTCTATTTGCTGCTTACTGCTAAATCCTCCTTCTAATATATATTTCATTATATTATCCGTTTTCCTTGAAGCAAGGAATGTAGCCCATTTCTTCCCCTCTCATATGCTACACCTCGACCTGACGTTTTGAGTATTACTGGTTCTGCTTACTATTTGCCCTTCACAGGGTAAGCTGACGACGGCGGTATATAGGCGGAATGAACTAGAGAGGGTGAGGTTTAACGGGGGTTATCGGTTCTAGAACAGGCTCCTCTAGGTGGGTCTAAAGCACCGCCAAGTCCTTTGGGTTTTAAGCTGGTGCTCGTAGTACCCTGGCGAATGATAATGTAATTATTCATCAAAGTTTACAGCTATGCATAGTGGGGTATCTAATCCCAGTTTGTTTCATAGTTTTCGTGGGTTCATAAAGTTAAAGTTACTTTCGTTTTTGATCTTCTTATTTTCGAGTGCGTATAACAGCTTTGAAAACATTCGACTTTAGCTTTTCGTTTAAATTAACCACTCTTTACGCCGTTATCTATCAGCTCGAACCTCTCGTATAACCGCGGTGGCTGGCACGAGTTTTACCGGTTCTCTTAGCTTTAATTAAGTCAAGTTTTCACTTATTGCTTAATGTTTATCACTGCTGAGTTCCCTTGGGGGTGTGGCTAAGCAAGGTGTCATGGGCATTGAATTGGGCCTGATACCAGCTCCTTGTTTCCACTAAGGAAACTGTAGGGCATTCTCACGGGGTTGCGGATACTTGCATGTGTAAGTTTAGCTAGAGGTGATAGAAAAGTCAGGACCAAACTTTTGTGCTTGCGAAACCAATTTAAGGTTTATTTTAACATTTTCAGTGTTATGCTTTAGTTAAGGTACGCTAGC